GAATAAGGCCTATGTTATAGAGTATATAACTTCGATCGTAGGGATCAATTTCTAGTCGCATAGCTTCATAATAATTCTGTAAAGCTTCTGCATAATTTCCTTCGGATTGAGCTGACATCCGTTACGGTCGTCATTCGATTAAAAGAATCTCCGTTCCAGAACCGTACGTGAGATTTTCATCTCATACGGCTCCTCCTTTATATGCATAATGAGAATATTCAACCGTTTTTGATTCCATGTATCGATTATTCTCATTATGAATTGAGCGGGGCTAGTGTTTTTGCACGAAATTTCTAGCCAACCTTCCTGCGCGGGAGCTTTTGTTAACATCAAACGTGTTGGTACTAGATAGAAATGGTAACTCCAACAATTTCTTTGTCCTCAACGCCCCCTAATTTACAGGAATTAGTCACTTCAACAGTCTTTGATGGTTATATGGGTATCCAAGGTACGAACGAGATGGATATTTGTTGTCCCAACCATTCTTTTAAGTCCCAATCCAGATAAGGAAGGGAGGTCAGTCATTTTTAACAAAGCTTTCGTCTTGTTGATTTCTAGGTGTAGTGCTTTTCCCCTATGCTGCCTATTAGGACTAGTAGAGTGGGATTGACCTGTAATACAGAACCGATAGGTGTAACCTTTCGCTCAATACTAAAATGGAAGCATATGAGGCTGCATTAATCGGGGATACACGACAGAAGGAATTGTTCTCTTTCTAAACTTCACCTTCAATAAGCGTAGATTTTTTCAATAATATATCAAAATAATAATATTTTTTCTTTCTATCCCGAATTTTTTGTCTTTCTTTTCTTATAAGACTGGGAAAAAAAAAGAATCAAATCACACCATCTCTGTAATAGGTAAATGCCTCCTTTTCGCCTGAAGTTGTTGGAATTATTCGTAATAAAATATTGGCCACAACTGAAAAGGTCTTATCAATAAAATTTCCATTTATCCGTGATCTAGGCATAGGTAACCAATCCATTCTAAAATTCTTTTCATTCTCCCTAGGGGGAAAATGATCCTACAAAGAAAGGAATTGTACAATACGAAATAGCATAAAAAAGATTCATAAAAAAAAAAAAAAAGAAATTCAATACAATATTTATATAAAAAAATGTAAAGATACGAGCCCTCTACTACTACTCATATTCAAAGACTCAAATTGCTCCTTTTTGTTTTGCAGGAATCAAAAAAAAGATTTGAATACGATTCGAATTCATCCAATCCAAATGTAGTATACCAATGGGCGAACTAGTCTTATTTAATCGAAGCTGAAGAATCAAAGAATTTTTCTTCTAGATTCGGGCGAAATTGATTGAATTTTGATCCAAAGAGGGAGGGAAAAAGAATCGAATAATTATTTATTCTATGATATAAATAGAATAACCGTCTATTTTGTTTGTGTTATGCGCATAGTCAGTAGACACTATACAATCAAATAGCCCCAGGATGAGTCATTTGTAAGAGATCTATGAACTAATCGATTTTTTGGCGAAAACTTGAATTTAAAGGAATTTTATAATTTTTATGGAATCGTCATCGAAAGGTATCCATTAATCATAGTCTAAAAAACATAAACCCACCAATCCGTTGATTCCTTCCAATTCATTGATTTAATCCCGTATAAATATCATATCAGAAAAGGGCGGGAACATCACCTTCGCAAATATTAACAATCTATCTTTTACTTTAGCCTTTCACAAGAAAAAACTTTTTTATTTGAATTACCAAGCCTTGAATTTGGAATTGAAGTAAAGATCTTTATCAAAAATTGTATATTTTTTTAGTTAGAATTGGGTGGTTGGACCTTACCTAGCCAATCCAAACAAAAATATGAATAACTCGCTATTCATTCTGTTACTGGGTCATAATTGTTGTGTAGGAGAGGTGGCCGAGTGGTTCAAGGCGTAGCATTGGAACTGCTATGTAGACTTTTGTTTACCGAGGGTTCGAATCCCTCTCTTTCCGTACCTTCACCCAACTCACCAACATCGCTGACCATAACAAATCAACCCAGAGGTAGATCCTTCTTTCTATATATATTGATGATTGATATAGATAGATAGATTCTAGATATATATAGATTTTCGATTTCGAATTTAATTGCTGTGATATGTAAAATTATGGAATAAGGTCGACAAGAAATAAAAAGATCTCTGTCGATCTATGATACATGAATGGGAAAAATCCGGATCAAACCCCTTACCTTAATCTTAAATCAATTTAGTTTGGCGAAAGGGGGCTAATTTTTCCGAAACCTTTTCTAAACCTTTTTCTTTAAGGTAGGCTTAAGTCTGACGGGAATAATATTCTACGACTAGCAATTCATTTATTTTCAAACCGACCCACTTATTATCTATTATTTGATTGACTACTCCTTTATATGGGAATGGGTGAAGAGTCAAATGTTTTGGCAATTCCTCGCTGTGGGATGAATCTAGATAATTTTGAACAAGAGCTTTGGATTTTTGCTTATCCCTCGCCATAACAGTATCATTGGGTTTGCAACGATAACTTGGTATATCTACCATACGACCATTAACTAAAATATGTCTATGATTAACTAATTGGCGGGCTCCAGGAATAGTCGGAGCCATACCCAACCGAAAAAGGATGTTGTCCAAACGCATTTCAAGTAATTGGAGTAAAACCTGACCTGTTGACCCTTTGGCTTTTCTAGCGATACGAAAGTATTTAAGTAATTGTCGTTCTGTAATACCATAATGAAAACGTAATTTTTGTTTTTCTTCTAGACGAATACGATATTGAGATCTTTTCCCGGAACGTGATGGGTTTCTAAGATCTCTAGGCTTTTTATTAGTTAGTCCTGGTAAAACCCCCAGACGTCGTATTTTTTTGAAACGAGGCCCTCGGTAACGCGACATAAAGACTCCTTATTTATTGTTATTGATATTTCATTTTTTTTAACGAAATTAAAACTGAACTAAATTTTAAATGAAGCGAAATCCCCTGAAGTATTCTATTAATTGTACTCGAACGAATAATGGCACTAGAAGGAATAGTGAGATGAAAGATGTACGTATCCGAAGTTCCTCCTTGTTTTTGTATTAATATTCATTATTTTTTTGTTTGAAATGAAAGTTCATTTATGAATTTCATTTTCATATTTTAGTTTAGTATTTACATTTTTATAATTATTGGAATTGTATTTAATATAGTAATTATTAATATAGTAATTAATTATTAATTGAATTATTGTATATGTATAAATTATTGTTTGTATATATTTATTCTTATGTTTAGTGAATATTTCATTTTGAATTTTTGTTGTATATTTCTTTTTATTTCTTTAGATTCTATAGAATCTAAAGAAATATATAAATAGAAAAGATGGATTCAAAATTTTTTATTTACAATTTCTATATATATTTTATTTCATTAAATAAAAAAAAAAAGAATTCTATTTCTTTTCTAAAAATTAGATAATAAAAAAATCGAAAATTAAGAATAGAAAAAAGAATAGAAAATAGAATAATATATAGTATACAAAATATACCAACATATAAAAATAAGAAAAAGATCCTTTCCGGAATTGATTTGTTCTGCCGAGATTTCACTTTTTCATTGACGTTTTTTTGTAGTTGGAAGTTTCTATGACATAAAAAATCGTCGACCTTTTGAAAAAGGAAAGGTGTCTTTATTCTTTAATTTCAAAGAAACATTCTCAATCATATAAACAAATAGAACAAATAGAGAAAAGCCGGCTATCGGAGTCGAACCGATGACCATCGCATTACAAATGCGATGCTCTAACCTCTGAGCTAAGCGGGCTCACATAAAATAAACTTTACATGCATAATAATTCCATCAATTATATCTTAGCTATTAACTATCCATAAATCATCAAAAATATCGAATATAAATCGATTTCAAATCGATATTACAGTAAATTAAATAGAGTAAGTAATTAACTAGAGTATATAAATAAGATAAAGATTACTATACCGATCGATAATTTATATTGATTCCATTCCAATTCTAACAATTAAAATCATACATTTATCCTTTTTTTTCAAAAAAATTTGTAATTCGATTCTAATTTTAGATCGAATTATATTAGATATTCGATTCGATTTTGATTCGTTTTTCTAATCTTTTTAATATACATTTCTTTATAAAAAAAATCTTTATAAAAATTGGAATATATTCTTATAATATTTTAATATAATATAATATTAAGAAATAGAATTTTTTCTATTCAATTTCAATTTTGAGTTCTAGCTATAACAATAGATTAAGTTAAAGATTTTTTATTTTTTTTTCTCTTTTTCTATCTTTTAGATATATTATAGAGGTCTACCTTAAGAAAAGCATAAAAAAAATGGAATAGGCCATAAATAAAGAAAAAAAATAATAAAAATATAGAAAAGATGCAATTCAGATCAGAATAAGACATTCCTATGCTTTAATTTGGAAACTAAGACAAAGACCCGATCCTTTGAGTATTCCAACTTTCATGGGAAAATGAAAAGAAAGGTTCATATATATAGTGATAGATATACGTCTATATTGAATTGAAAATAAAAAAACGATAGAATTATTTCTGATTGGCCCATATCAAATATGAGCGCCCCCTAGAAATGAAAGAAAATAGGCAAAATCAAATAGGATGAAATGCCTGTCGGTATATGAATTTTTATATAATAATGAATTCAACAGTTCCAAACGAAAGGATAAAAAAGGGAAAGTAGGTCATACTGAGATCTTAAGCATAAAAGGGGGGATATGGCGAAATCGGTAGACGCTACGGACTTAATTGGTTTGAGCCTTAGTATGGAAACCTACTAAGTGAGAACTTTCAAATTCAGAGAAACCCTGGAATTAAAAAAAATGGGCAATCCTGAGCCAACTCCTTCTTTCCAAAAGGAAGAATAAAAAGGGGATAGGTGCAGAGACTCAATGGAAGCTGTTCTAACAAATGGAGTTAACGGTCTTGCGTTGTTATAAGAATTCTTCCATCGAAACTCCAAAAAGGA